AATACCGAGCAATGGAGACCTTTATTCCACCAGTTAAACCTTTCATTGATATAGATTCTCTATTCCCAATTGCCGCGACTAGGAAGAATACCGGAAAGAATACGAAAATAGCCCCTCTGGCTATGATACATAAATGAGATAAAATCGGAATCAAACCCGTATTTTGCTTACTTAACCTTAGGTTAATTTAATTTGATAAAAGGGAATAAAATTGCCCGAACCTCTGCTATTTTATTTGAGTTTCGGTTTAATTAAGTTTGACGAGAATAATACTCTACGACTAGCAATTCATTTATTTTTAAACCGACCCATTTACTATCTATTATTTGATTGACCAGTCCTTTATATTGGACTGGGTGAAGAGTCAAATGGTTTGGCATTTCCGCCTGAGGGGAAGAGTTGAGAGAATTTTGAATCAGAGTTCTGGATTTTTGTTCATCCTTCGCCATAATAATATCTCGGGGTTTGCAGCGATAACTTGGTATATCTACTATACGCCCATTCACTAAAATATGTCTATGGTTAACTAATTGGCGGGCTGCGGGAATAGTCGAAGCCATACCCAACCGAAAAAGGATGTTATCCAAACGCATTTCAAGTAATTGTAATAAAACTTGACCTGTTGACCCCTTGGCTTTTCCGGCGATATGAACGTATTTAAGTAATTGTCGTTCTGTAAGACCATAATGAAAACGCAATTTTTGTTTTTCTTCTAGGCGAATACGATATTGAGATTTTTTCCCCGAACGCGATTGGTTTCTAAGATCACTCCCGGCTTTAGGCCTTTTATTAGTAAGTCCTGGTAAAGCCCCCAGGCGGCGTATTTTTTTGAAACGAGGTCCTCGGTAACGCGACATAAAATAAAGACTCCTTAATTCTTATTAAGAATTCATTTCATTCTTTTTTTCTATTTTACAGAATAAATCTAAACTCAAACTGAACTAAATGAAGCGAAGTTTCCCGAAGTAGTGTACTATTACTATACAGAAGAATGAGATAAATTGGATAAATAGTCAAACTTTCTATTATTTATTATTAATATTATATTATTATTTATTATTATATATAAATATAATATATATAAATATAAAATATATTATATAAAATATATAATATAATATATAAGATCCTTTTTCTGGAATAGTAAGGAGTTCCCCCTATAACTTAACCTATAACTTAATAAATTCATGGATTTTGGAAAGAGGGGAAGAAACTTTTCAATATTCTTTGATTTCAAAGAAAGATTCTCAATTGTTCAAAAATGGAATAAAAAAATGAAAAATATAAAAAAGCCGGCTATCGGAATCGAACCGATGACCATCGCATTACAAATGCGATGCTCTAACCTCTGAGCTAAGCGGGCCCGCATTATAGTAATAGAAATTTGCTATGCATAGCATAGGAATTCAAGACACTATTACTATAAGTATAGTGTCTCTAGAAATATAGAAAAGAACAGAATCCATAATTACCAATAAAAATTGGATATTATAGAACAGAACGATTTCTATAGCGATATAAAATTTGGATTTCTTTATCACAATTCTAAATTAGAATAGAATAATATTCGACAGTCAATCTTAAATATTTTTAGATAGTCAAACTTTTTTTTATTTTGAATTCACATGATATTTGAAATTCTTTTTGTTACACTTCTATATTTTATATCCTACAATATTTCTATAGATTTCTTCCTAATTTGGTCGATTAATTATAACTAATCAAACATTCCTCAGGCTTTCATTCGTCAAAGGGGAAGTTAAGAAAAAAAAAAAAGAATCGACCTTTTAAGTATCCAATTGTAGGGGAAAAATGGCATGAATAGAAAGATATATAAAGGATATATATCAATTTATATTGAATTGCCAATACAGAAATGATAAAATCCAATTTGATTGAATCAAATATGGGTTTCCTATAGGAAAGAAAAAATACTTTTTCGAGATAGTAATCGCTATCTAATAAATTCAAAGGTTCCAGTATAAATGAAAGAAAAAAGGAATAATAATTAATAATAATATTCTAATAAAAAAATCGGAATCTCAAAACAAAAGAAAAAAAGAAGGGGGATATGGCGAAATCGGTAGACGCTACGGACTTAATTGGATTGAGCCTTGGTATGGAAACTTACTAAGTGATAACTTTCAAATTCAGAGAAACCCTGGAATTAATAAAAATGGGCAATCCTGAGCCAAATCCTGTTTTCTCAAAACAAAGGATAGGTGCAGAGACTCAATGGAAGCTGTTCTAACAAATGGAGTTGACTGCGCCGGTAGAGGAATCTTTCCGTGGAAACTTTAGAAAGGATAAACGCATCTATTGAATACTATATCAAATGATTAATGTTGGCCCGAATCCGTTTTTTTTAATATGAAAATGAAAAAATGGAAAAATCGGTGTGAATTTATTTCACGTTGAGGAAAAAATTGAATATTCATCAACTCATTCACTCCATAGTCCGATAGATCTTTTAAATAACTGATTAATCCGACGAGAATAA